ATATTCAATTGATTTTTCATCGAATGACTATTCATCTATTGTACTTTCATGTAAATAGAGGCAAGAAAGCTCTATGGAAAAATCATGGTTCAATTTGATCTTGTCTAAGGGGGAATTAGAATACAGATGTGGGCTAAGTAAATCAATGGATAGCCTTGGTCCTATTGAAAATACTAGTGTAAACGAAGACCCGTCTAGAAATGATACGGATAAAAACATTCATGGTTGTAGTGACAGCTCTAGTTATTACAGTAAGGTTGATCATTTAGTTGGCGTCAAAGACATTCGGAATTTCATTTCTGATGACACCTTTTTAATTAGGGATAGTAATCAGGATAGTTATTCCATATATTTTGATAGTGAAAATAAAATTTTTGAGATTGATAATGATCATTCTTTTTTGAGTGAACTAGAAAGTTTTTTTTATAGTTATCGTAATTCTAGTTATATAAATAATGGATCGAAAAATGATGATCCCCACTATGATTTGAATTTGTATGATACTAACTATAGTTGGAATAATCACATTAATAGTTGTATTGACTCTTATCTTCGTTCTCAAATCTGTAGTGATAGTTACATTTTAAGTGGTAGTGACAATTACAATGATAGTTATATTTATAATTATATTTGTGGTGAAGGTGGAAATAGTAGTGAAGGCAAGAATTTCAATATAAGAACTCGCGCAAACAGTAATGATTTAACTCTAAAAGAAAGTTCTAATGATCTCGATCTATACAAGGATTTGTGGGTTCAATGCGAAAATTGTTATGGATTAAATTATAAGAAATTGCTTAAGTCAAAAATGAATATTTGTGAACAATGTGGATATTATTTGAAAATGAGTAGTTCAGATAGAATCGAACTTTTGATTGATCCAGGTACTTGGGGTCCTATGGATGAAGACATGATCTCGCTGGATCCCATTGAATTTCAGTCTGAAGAAGAGCCTTATAAAGATCGTATTGATTCTTATCAAAGAAAGACAGGATTAACTGAGGCTATTCAAACAGGCACGGGTCAACTAAACGGTATTCCTATAGCAATCGGGGTTATGGATTTTCAGTTTATGGGGGGTAGTATGGGATCCGTAGTAGGCGAGAAAATCACCCGTTTGATCGAATATGCTACCAATCATTTTTTACCTCTTATTCTAGTGTGTGCTTCCGGAGGAGCACGCATGCAAGAAGGAAGTTTGAGCTTGATGCAAATGGCTAAAATATCTTCCGCTTTATATGATTATCAATCAAATAAAAAGTTGTTTTATGTATCAATTCTTACATCTCCTACTACTGGTGGAGTGACCGCGAGTTTTGGTATGTTGGGAGATATCATTATTGCTGAACCCAATGCCTATATTGCATTTGCGGGTAAAAGAGTAATTGAGCAAACATTGAATAAAACAGTACCTGAAGGTTCACAGGCGGCTGAATATTTATTCCATAAGGGTTTATTCGATCTAATCGTACCACGTAATCTTTTAAAAGGTGTTCTGAGTGAGTTAGTTCAGCTCCACGGTTTTTTTCCTTTGAATCAAAATTAAATCAAGTAGAGTCTTAAGTTAAATTATTTTCTTTGTAGTGAAAAGGCAGTTAGTTAGTTTATCAGAATCAAAGTCAAAGCCCATTATGCGGGCTTTGACTTTGTGACATAAAATGGAATTGTCGAAAAACGAATTATGTGGATAATTCTTTTTTTTTTTCGATATTACTGATTACTAATGAGTAAACCTCTAGTAACAAGACAAGATAAAAAGCTAATTTTTACTTCGGTGAAATGAAATTCGAATTTGGCGAGACAAATAAAACGAATTTTATCTTGCTCTATTGCGTATGTATATATAATTCAAATATAGAAAAAATATAAATAAAAAGTTTTGCATCTTTCTATATCTCCCGAGAATTCTATTTTTACTAAAAATCCCTGTTCTTGGATCGGATTCTAACGAATCGAATCTTTCGACAATTTGTAAGAAACTCTTTCTTTATTAAATTCAAATTAGAAAATCAAATTATCAAATTAGAAGACAATAACAATAGAATAATAATAATAAGAAAAGTAAGAATAAAGTAAGATAATAAGGAAAGTGAATTATCTTATCATACACCTATTTTATTTCAGTTAGAAAGATGGGCAAGTCCTTTTATTTAATTCTACATTCCTTGCACTTATTAGATATCTATACTCGCTTAGATATACTTAGTATTTAGATATACTTAGTATAATATACGAATTATATTATAATTATTATAAGATATATTTATAACTAACAATATAACAATAACAGGTACAAATATTAAATTGAGGTACCCATTTTATGACAACTTTCAGCAGCTTTCCCTCTATTTTTGTGCCTTTAGTAGGCCTAGTATTTCCGGCAATTGCAATGGCTTCTTTATCTTTGTATGTTCAAAAAACTAAGATTTTTTAGATTCGATGGGGCCAAGGCCAAGACCAAATCTTATCTATTTTTTTTTTTTCAAGACTTAGATGCCACGGATATCTATTTAGTAGAATATTGTATAACATCCGGCTTCCCCGAACATAAATGAAAAAGCTCCTCTTATGTATACGTAAACATGATATAGGGGTAAATGAATTATAGCAAGTGGATCAGTACCGGACGGATGTATGAAATTAAAGTCTATATATCTAGTAGATCTATATAGGGGATCATATAAAGGGGATGATTTTAGATCTAAGCAATTTGATGAATTACTTCTAAAAGTTCATATCAAAATGGTACTAGTTGATGAGAGTTACTTCGGAAACAAAAAAAGTAAAGTCAATTTTTTTTGGTTATTCTCTCAATTCCAATAAAATGCAACTGGATCTAGTATGTATGAGTTGGCGATCAGAATCTATATGGATAGACTTTATAGTGGGGTCTCGAAAAACAAGCAATTTCTGCTGGGCCTTTATCCTTTTTTTTGGTTCATTAGGGTTTTTATTAGTTGGAACTTCTAGTTATCTTGGTAGGAATTTGATATCTTTATTTCCGTCTCAGCAAATAGTTTTTTTTCCACAAGGAATCGTGATGTCTTTCTATGGGATCGCGGGTCTCTTTATTAGTTCCTATTTGTGGTGCACGATTTTTTGGAATGTAGGTAGTGGTTATGATAGATTCGATAGAAAAGAGGGAATAGTATGTATTTTTCGTTGGGGTTTTCCTGGAAAAAATCGTCGCATCTTTCTACGATTCCTTATGAAAGATGTTCAGTCCATCAGAATAGAAGTTAAAGAGGGTATTTATGCTCGGCGTGTCCTTTATATGGAAATCAGAGGCCAGGGGGCCGTTCCCTTGACTCGTACTGCTGAGAATTTGACTCCACGAGAAATTGAGCAAAAAGCTGCTGAATTGGCCTATTTTTTGCGTGTACCGATTGAAGTCTTTTGAAATGAATTGCAGAATAAATGCTTTCTCGGCAGGAGGAAAAAACTCAAGCCAAGAAGCCTCTTTTTTATATAGCAGAACTAAATTGAGGTTTCTTCAGAATGCCCATTCGAACCAAAGAAGACGTATACGGAAGAGTCATAACATAAAACAAAACTTTTTTTTCCACAAAAATTGTTTTTTATGCGTCTGTAAATGTAAAACCACTCAACTTAATTCAGTAACAAAACAAGCAAGAAATCGAAATAATGGATTCATCTCATATATCAAAGTATTTCGAAATAAAGACTTTCGCTTTTTATTTTCAATATTTGGAGTTGATACGTTAGATACAGATAGATCATATCTTGTAAATTTTCTCGACTTTCCTTTTGTCAATCAGCCCCTCCCCTTTTATCCTTTCTTTTGTGCTCCTTAAGAACTAAACAAGTAGATTTCTTTCTTATAACATAATGATAAACGTAATGATAACTTTTCTGTCTTTTTTTGTCACTCATTTTTGATCATCATAATATTTTTCATAATTTTTTTTTTCAATTATTCCTGGACTCTAGACTATATACAGTCTAGATAACCCGCGCAAATTTTTCGACATATTTGATTGATATCTTGATATAGACAGGGAGCTCCTTCGTCTCAAAATCTGAATAGAATAATCTTTATTATTTGAAGCGGTTCTTTCGGGCAGTTATCGAAAGAGGGCAATTGCTTCGAATTTGATAAATTGAGATATCTGGAAACAATAAACAATAATATATATATTTCATTCGAACATTCAAATTCAAAGTGGATTCTTATTTTCTATTTCTGTATTCTTTTTAGATTCAAGGACTAAGCACTGAATCAAAAAAAAACAGAGAATAGATTCATGGGCCCCTACCTTAGAATTTAGAATATAATGAAAGTCATGTTTGATAGAAAGATTAGATCACATAAAGTAAACGAATGAGGTGGGTTCGTTAACAATTCACAGATGAAAAAATGGCAAAAAAGAAAGCATTCACTCCCCTTCTATATCTTGCATCTATAGTATTTTTGCCCTGGTGGATCTCTCTCTCATTTAATAAAAGTCTGAAATCTTGGATTACTAATTGGTGGAATACTAGGCAATCCGAAACTATTTTGAATGATATTCAAGAAAAGAGTATTCTAGAACAATTCATAGAAGTAGAGGAACTCTTCCTGTTGGACGAAATGATAAAAGAATACCCGGAAACACATCTACAAAAACTTCGTATAGGAATCCACAAAGAAACGATCCAATTGATCAAGATGCACAATGAGGATCGTATCCATACGATTTTGCACTTCTCGACAAATCTAATCTGTTTCGTTATTCTAAGTGGTTATGCTATTTTGGGTAATGAAGAACTTGTTATTCTTAACTCTTGGGTTCAAGAATTCCTATATAATTTAAGCGACACAATAAAAGCTTTTTCTATTCTTTTATTAACTGATTTATGTATCGGATTCCATTCGCCCCACGGTTGGGAACTAATGATTGGCTATATCTACAAAGATTTTGGATTTGCTCATAATGATCAAATTATATCTGGTCTTGTTTCTACCTTTCCAGTCATTCTAGATACAATTTTAAAATATTGGATCTTTCGTTATTTAAATCGTGTATCTCCGTCACTTGTAGTTATTTATCATTCAATGAATGACTGAAAAATGATTCACGGATTCAATTAGAATCTTTCTTACTTTGTATATAAGCAAAGCATGCAAAGTCGTACTTACTTTACTCTTTATACCCATCAGGGGGATACAATTCCTCCTCTATTTCAGTAATTTTTTTTTCAGTAAAAGTAAATAGCAGAATCGTGGATAGGGAACTATACTAGTGACCTACCTAATTTTATTGTAGAAATTTTCGGGATCAATGATTGGACCATGCAAAATAGAAATACTTTTTCTTGGATAAAGGAGGAGATTACTCGATCCATTTACGTATCGCTCATGATCTATATAATAACCGGGGCATCCATTTCAAATGCATATCCCATTTTTGCCCAGCAGGGGTATGAAAATCCACGAGAAGCAACTGGGCGTATTGTATGTGCCAATTGCCATTTAGCTAATAAACCCGTGGATATTGAGGTTCCACAAGCGGTACTTCCTGATACTGTATTTGAAGCGGTTGTTAAAATTCCTTATGATATGCAACTGAAACAAGTTCTTGCTAATGGTAAGAAAGGGGCTTTGAATGTGGGTGCTGTTCTTATTTTACCGGAGGGGTTTGAGTTAGCCCCACCTGATCGTATTTCGCCCGAGATGAAAGAAAAGATAGGCAATCTGTCTTTTCAGAACTACCGCCCCACTAAGAAAAATATTCTTGTGATAGGTCCTGTTCCTGGTCAAAAATATAGTGAAATTACTTTTCCTATTCTTTCCCCAGACCCTGCTAGTAATAAGGATGTTCATTTCTTAAAATATCCCATATACGTAGGCGGAAACAGGGGAAGGGGTCAGATTTATCCCGACGGGAACAAAAGTAACAATACAGTTTATAATGCTACGGCAACCGGTATAGTAAGCAAAATCATACGAAAAGAAAAAGGGGGGTACGAAATAACCATAACGGATACATTGGATGGACATCAAGTGGTTGATATTATCCCCCCAGGACCAGAACTTCTTGTTTCAGAGGGTGAATCTATCAAACTCGATCAACCATTAACAAGTAATCCTAATGTGGGTGGATTTGGTCAGGGGGATGCAGAAATAGTACTTCAAGATCCACTACGTGTCCAAGGCCTTTTGTTCTTCTTGGCATCTATTGTTTTTGCACAAATCTTTTTGGTTCTTAAGAAGAAACAATTTGAGAAGGTTCAAGTGTCCGAAATGAATTTCTAGATCCGTGGATTTATCAACATCAAATTTGTAAAAAAGAACAAATTCTTCCTGGCAATTAGGTTACGTATGATGAAAAAAAAGTATTAAAAGTCTTTTGCTTCTTTATATTCTTTCTCTAGGAATTACTTTTACCGTATTCAAAATATGTATATTGTGAAGAAGACTATTTGTCTTTACCCCTTCTTTTTTTTTCAATCTAAATGGGAGGGGTGTAATTATATCCCTATTGTCAGATTGAAATGTCACAGAATGGATTTTGTTTTCTAAATTCAATTTGATTAGATACTAAACATAAGATAAGTAAGCGGAGAATAGAAAGGAAGGATAAATGAGGGGAACAAATAATTACAGGGAGTATTCTTCGTCTTCCTAGCCTTCGGCACAAGAAAGGGATGTGTAAAATTCCTTTTCTTGTGTCGAAATAATAACAATTCTGGAGCCCATTCGTCAAAGATCGTCAAAGATTTCTATTCTGAGTTTCGATTTTTACAGATTTTTCAGAACCCTTTATTTTTTTAGATTTACTTATAATAGAATAAGTAATAAGGTAATCGAATAAGTAATAAGCATAATATAATAAGTATAAAATAAGTATAAATAAGTATAATATAATAAGTAATGGACAACCCCCAAAAAAAGAGAAGGAATCCTTTTTTTTGATAAAATAGAAGCAAGGCGATGAACTTATAAAAAAATTTCAAACTTTGATGAAATACTAAAATAAATAGAGTAAGGTTAGACTAGTCTAGAAAGGGTTTGCTTCATATCTGGTCGACAGAAAAAAAAAGAAATATTAAAATTAAATATATATTGTGATTGTGTCATCCAGGAAAAGGAAATTGAGTGATTCCTTTTTTTCTTCTAACCTTGAAAGTATCGATAGATACTATCGAAGAACAGATGCTATGAATCAATTAATCGAGTTCATTTTTCAAAAACATCATCGGAAAAAGTGATCTATTTGTTGTCATTTATACGAACAAAATATTATGATCGTTAAGAATTCAACGGGGCCCCTTCCTCGCGAATCAGACAAAGAAAGAGGAGGCGGGCCCCGTTGAGTTCTTACACTTTCATGCCTATAACTTAGTTCATCCCATTATTACATATTACAGGGACGAACCCAATCCAGAATATGAACCATAAAAGAAAATACCTATTAAACCAATCACAGGAATACCAGTTACCGTACCTATTATCCAAAGAGGAATCCTTCCAGTAGTATCGGCCATTTATCCCGCTCCCCT